TGGATCTTAAGTCTTCAAATCAAACAAAGTTTGTTACTTGAACAAGTAAATAAAATAAGTTAAGTCTATAATATCCAATTTAATAACTAATTTAATAAAAAAAAATAATAATAAATAATATAAGTAAATTCATTTATGAATGGTTAATTGGAAAAAAAAAGAATAATGGCCTAGCTGGGCACTAGCCAGGCCGGGGGAATAAACTAAAATTTTGTATGAAATAAAAGTAAGGTATTTTTTCTATTGGGGATATCCGTTTTGAATTATTAGCGTTATCTAAATTCAGTTCTTGGTCAAGTCAAATTCATAGATATCTTACTTACCCTTATCTTATATCCTTACCTTACTTACCTTAGATGTCTTTTTATCTTATATATCTTTATTCATCTTTATTTTATCTTTTTTGTCTTTATCTTTTTGTCTTTATTTATATTTTATATAATATATTTATTTATATAATATAATTTTTATTATTATATTATTTGTATTATGTATTTCTTTCTTATTATATTTTATATATTTCGTTTTTATATTTTTTATATTTAAATAATTCAAATTAATAGTTTTAATTAATAGTTTAAATAAAAAAATTCTAATTATAATTATATAAATTATAATATAAAAATTTAATTATAATATATAATAAATAAATATTAATATGGGTATTGAATTTATATAAAATATAGTTTAAGTTTAATAATATTAATATTAAATTAATATTGTATTATGTATTAATAATTAATAATACAATTAATATTGTATTAATTGTATTAATATTAAAATAAATAAAATAGATAAATAAAAAAATATAAAATCTTAATTATAATTAATATAATTATAATAATAATAATTAAGATTATAATAATTAAGTAATATGGTAAGGCGGATTTTGATCAATCAATCATTATTTTAAGTGTCACATAAACATAAAAAATCCTAATTCAAAATTAGGAGAGATGGCTGAGTGGACTAAGGCGGCGGATTGCTAATCCGTTGTACGAGTTTTTCGTACCGAGGGTTCGAATCCCTCTCTCTCCGCTTTCTCTGGTCACTTGAGACTTTTGAATTCGAAAAATCTCGATCCTTTTTTTTTTGTTTTGTCATAGTTAAATGTATGGAATACATAAAAAAAAAATATTCGGAAAAACAAGGAGGAAAAATGATAAAAATCTAAATCTCTTAGTTTTTTATTCTTCACGCCCAGGATTACGTCCTGGATCATTAGATAAGAATCCGAAGATGAAGAGAGAAACAAAGAATATCACTACTGTGTAAACGAAAAGTTTGAGAGTAAGCATTACACAATCTCCAAGATAAGATCATTTTGGGGTAAAAGGGAATAGATTTTCCATTTGAGTTTTGTAACACATGTACTATTTTGATATGACACCAAAATATGAAAAAATAAAGAATAAATTTTTTGAATTAAGTGTTTTTTTTTTTTTTCTAAAAAAAAAGAATGAATTTTTGTTTCAAATTCATGAATTTATTTGTAAAATGAAGATTCTGATTTTTCGTTACCAAAATGGGTATTGTAATATTAACAATTAGGTATTGCGGAAAAACCTACTCTAATAAAGTCCTTGTTCACTGGAAAGGGCGGACGGAAGGGAGAAATGGACTGATCATCGCTGCCTTTATCCAATATACAAGAATTTCCATTTTTTAATAGAGGATTTTTATTTGTAATGTAAGACTCATATATGATCTTATCAATAATTGTTAGAATTTTTTTTTATCAAGAATAAATCATGAATATTTTTAGTAGAGTATTAAGAACTTACTTCATCGAAAACTTACAGCAGCTTGCCAAACAAAGGCTAAGAGAAAGAAAAGTACAGGTATGACGGGCATAATGTCTACGATTGGATTGAAAAGGGCATAAGCCTCAGGCAATTTCCCGAAGAGAAAACTACTCGAGAAAAGGGCAGAATTAAGACAGATACAGATTAAACTAAAAAAAATATTAAGCATAACAAACAAACATTTGTTTTTGTAGATAATTTAATTTTTATTGAATTCTTGATAGAAGGGAAAATAAAGAAAGAAGGTAGGTAAACTTCTTTTTCTTTGATTTGAACTCCCCCCAAAAAAATCCAAACCAATAATCCTCACATTTTCAAATGAGAATACAAGGAATTTCACTTTCATACAATATCTTAATTGAATTATATGTAATGATCAATGAATTTTGTATTCTATATTTACATGTATCAAATAATACCAGCAAGAATAACAAGATATCCTATCCCATATGTATTTATTTTATTGATTTTTATTGTCATATTGTGGAATAAAGTCTGGAATTGACGAATGCCCCGCAGGGGTAATAATGTTTATTGGTGTCAAATAGAAATAAATGTAAATGGGGCGTGGCCAAGCGGTAAGGCAACGGGTTTTGGTCCCGTTATTCGGAGGTTCGAATCCTTCCGTCCCAGATCAATTCTTCAGAATAAAAATGCAAAAAATATCTCCATTCATTAAAGTCTAAAGTCAGTCAATCGGGTATTACACAGTCTATGTAGTATGTAGAGACTAAACGAAAGAATAGAGGTTTTTGGAGATAATTCTATTACATTACTGGTTAAATAAAACCCCTAAACTGGGATGGAGTCAAATTCAAATAGGAACATCAAACATACTTTGACGCATTTACTTTTGTATCTGGTTCAAATGAAAAATTGTAAGTTAATGTAGCGATTCGGGGGTGGAAATTCATATATTCTATTCAATTTACTTAATATCAATTTACTTAAATATTAAATAAAATAAATTGATGAAAAAATTTAAAGTAAAGCAAAATTTGCAAAAAGTGACCAAGTTCTATGCCCATATGTATTATGTATTGTTTGTGTTCTATTTCCGTAGTCAACAAAGTCTTTTGGTTAAGCGAAAAAATCTGTCATTCTTTAATGAAATAAATATACATAATTACCCATGCCCTTGGTAACAAATGTTCATTGTATATATTGGATGGATATGGAAAAGATCATACTCCTCCGGTTCTGATTTATTCTTTTATCTGAAAAAATAACGATCTTAATCTTACCTTATGTGAGATATTTTCCATTCCATACCCATGAAAATCAAAAAAACCACATTGGTTTCTCCAAATTTCTGGTTCAAATTTAACCATTGATGATTCAATTGGACATAGTCAAATTCTCGTATCTATATCTATCTTTACTTTAATTAATGGGATATCCACTAAAAATTATTAGCTACTTGTTTATGATTGTGAGTACTGCTTGATTGAAGAAGCAATTTAATTCAGTAATTATTTGAAAACATATTTACAGTCATGGTCTTGAAGTACAAGATAAGATTCCTTAATTAAACTAAATCGTTTTTATCAATATTGGAATGGAAATTTAAGGCAATGAAAGATGAAAACTTATTTTTAGGTCTAAAATAAATTTTTTTTTTGAGAAAAAATGGGATCCTTTTTCATGAGACTGATCGTTCCGAACAATCTGTTGAAGATGTAAATAGGTCTAACAAGCGATTTCCTCATTTTATTTATTTATAAATATAAATGGGGTTCCTTGATAGGCTAGAATATGGGGGTGAATTTGGATTCTTTTCTTGCTGAGACTTCTCAAGGATAAAGACTTTTTTATCCATAATGTTATCCATAAATATAAATAAAAGGGAAATGGATAAAAAAGTCTGTCCTAAAATGTACCGATTGAGCCAATGACTATTCATGATTCCATATTGAATCAATTTCATCCTGGTTCGAAATTAGAGGAATGTTATGGTAAAACTTCGTTTGAAACGATGTGGTAGAAAGCAACGTGCGACTTGAAGGACGTAATCGCTTGTGTGGATTCTGACATCCACCATTTTCTATAGAAATGAAGATGCTCTTGGCTCGACATGGTTTGTTCTGTTCCACTAGGAACCCCATTTTTTGTTGGGTTGTAAGTAATAGTACACGATGAAGCTCGAGTAGAAAGTAATGATTTGATTCATTTATCATATCGGGGGAAAGAATCTAGGGTTAATGCCAATCAATAAACTGGACCAACTTTGTAAATATAACTTCAATTTAGAAATCAAAAGATTCAAATTCTAACGATTTGAAATCAAATCGTCAAATTTGTTGGAATTGGTAAAACTATTTTGATCAAAAGTGTATTACAAGGGAATCGATCGTTCATATAATTTTTCCCTAGAAAAAAAGGGTATGTTGCTGCCGTTTTGAAAGGAGTAAGATCACCGAAGTCATGTCTAAACCCAATGATTCAACAAAGCAAAGATTAAGGATTCCCGAACAAGGAAACACTATTTTCAACTGTCTCAACAATTGTATCAAAATAAGGAATTAGAATAAGTAATAAAATTCAAATAGATCTGAGATGAGACAAACAAAAAAGGTTACAGACGACTCAATTAATTCTAAAGATTTCTGTTCAAATTCTTTCAGAGCTATCCAACTTGAGTTATGAGTACAAATGAATGAAGTTTCATTTTTTCTTTATGGAAAAATAAAACAATTCCAATCATAGTCTAATTCATGATTTTATTTATGGATCAGTTTGCCATTATACTATTATGACTATCACTCTATTATGACATGATTACTGATATTTTATTTATTATTTATTTATATTAATATTATTCATTTAAAATAGAAATTTCTATTACTAAAATTGTTTTTTTTTATTAATTATTTTTATTAATTAATTTATTTATAATTAATTAAATATAAAAATAAATAATAATAATAAATAAAATATAAAAATCAATTGATTTTTTTTTTTCATTTTAGAATCATTCTTTTTCTTGAGCTTGAGCCGTACGAGGAAAAAACCTCTTATACGTTTCTGGGGGGGGGCCTTGCTTATCTATCCCAATGATCCATCTATCGAATCGTTGCAATTGATGTTCGATCTCGAAGAGAAGGAAGAGATCTTCGGAGAGTGGGTTTTTATGATCCGATAAAAAATCAAACTTATTCAAATGTTCCGGCTATTCTATATTTTCTTGAAAAAGGAGCTCAACCCACAAAAACTGTTCATGATATTTTGAAGAAGGCGGAATTTATTGTCTAAAGAACTTTGAATTAATCAAAAGATTTTAAAAATACAAAATGGTAGTGCCTAGTATTATATAGCTTTGTATAATTTTTTACTCAGCATTTGTCCTTTTATTTCTTTATTTATACCCACCTTTTCTTGTTTTGGGAATTTACCAACCAATTGGGAATTTTTACCAACCAAAACAAGTTAATCTTGCTTATTGTACTTCTTTCTATTGATTGAATAAACCCGAGATTTTCTCCACTTCTTCCTTATTTTTTTCTCCACATTTCTTATTTATTTTATGTCGTGCCAATTCAACACAAGTATTTATTTTATTTTTTGAATTAATTAAATTTGATTTGTTTTCTTCAACATGCAATTCATATTGACAATGGTGTATTGAACAAATATAATTCGATCATAAATAAATGGATCTGTTTATCCTCATCCATATTTATACTGGTTATATTGTTTGTTTACTTCAATTATTAATGAATGAAAAGAAAAATTTTTTGAATTAATTGAGAATAAATATAAAATTCTGTCAATACATTGCTTTTTATCTGGAAATCCGTTGTATTTGATTTAATCAGATTTGACCTGACCTGGTTTTATTAAAACTTGAATTGATCATCAATTCTTTCTTTTCAAATTTGTTGCTAATTAAATTAAAATATTTTTTTGGTGTGGTGAAATCGTTGCAATCCATTTTTTTTTTGAATTGAAATATATTATATATATATATATTTTTTGGATTTCGATCGTATCTACTCTCCACATATTATATTCACATATTATATGTATTTATCTGGGTTGCTAACTCAACGGTAGAGTACTCGGCTTTTAAGTGCGGCTACGATCTTTTACACATTTGGATGAAGCAACGAATTCGTTCAGACTTTTGGTAGAGTCTATAAGACCACGACTGATCCTGAAAGGTAATGAATGGAAAAAGTAGCATGTCGTATTATATTAATTAGTAATATGGAACTCTGAGAATAGATCATCCTTGCCGGATCGGTACAAAAAACCTTTGATTTTAGGAAGGGGACAAAATGCATTAACATTTACCATTTGGTCGAGTGAATAAATGGATAGAGTCTTATGGCTCCAATTCTAGGCAAAGAAAAAGCGACGAGCTTATGTTCTTAATTAGAATGGTTACCCGATCTAATCTAATTAGACGTTAAAAATAGATTAGTGCCCGATACGGGAAAGGGTTCTCCTGTGAGTGGATCATCAATTACTTTTTTTAATGAATCCTAACTATTCTCCATTATAGATAGGGTAGAGTGGAGATGAATGTGTAAAAGAAAGAGCATACTGATAAAAAAAGAATGGATTCCAAAATCAAAAGAGCGATTGGGTTGCAAAAATAAGGATTTTAAACCTTTTCTTTTTTTTTTCTTGTTATGTTAAGAAATATAAACCAATTGGATCGGAAAAGATAGGAAGAAGATCTGGCGATTGGACTCTTTCAGGGTAACTTTTTCTTACTGTATACATACTTTATATACATACTTGTTCTGGCCGTATCGCACTATGTATCATTTGATGACCCAAGAAATGTTTCCTGTCTCTGGTTCAAGTATAATTTAAAATGGAAGAATTCAAAGAATATTTAGAAAAAGGTAGATCTAAACAACGACACTTCCTATATCCGCTTCTCTTTCAAGAGTATATTTACGCACTTATTCATGATCGTGGTTTAAATGTAAATGGACCTGTTTTTTATGAACCCACGGAAATTTCAGGTTATGACAAAAAATCTAGCTCATTATTTGCGAAACGTTTAATTATTCGAATGTACCGACAGAATTATTTGATCAATTCTGTTAATGATTCTAATCAAAATAGATTCGTTGGGCACAGCCGTAATTTTGATTCTCAAATGATATCAGAGGGTTTTGCTTTCATTGTGGAAATTCCTTTCTCGCTGCGATCAGTATCCCCCCTCGAAGAAAAAAAAGAAATACCAAAATTTCAGAATTTACGATCTATTCATTCAATATTTCCATTTTTTGAGGACAAATTATCACATTTAAATTATGTATCAGATATACTAATACCCTATCCCATCCATCTGGAAATCCTGGTTCAAATTCTACAATGCTGGATACAAGATGTTCCCTCTTTACATTTATTACGATTCTTTTTTCACGAATATCATAATTGGAATAATCTCGTTACTCCAAAGAAATCTAGTTATGATTTTTCAAAAGAGAATCCAAGACTATTTTTGTTCCTGTATAATTCTTATGTAGTTGAATACGAATCCATATTCGTTTTTCTCCTTAAACAATCCTCTTATTTACGATCAACATCTTCTGGAACCTTTCTTGAGCGAACACATTTCTATGGAAAAATAGAAGATCTTGTAGTAGTTTGTTGTAATGATTTTCAGAAAACCCTATGGTTGTTCAAGGATCCTTTCATGCATTATGTTAGATATCAAGGAAAATTGATTCTAGCT